TTGGTGGAAGTAGTGTGATATTCTTATATGGGATTTTAAGAGTAGAGTGGTATGTAAGTATTATTAAGTGGTTGTTGTAATTGGGTGTTATTCATTTTTAATTTATGATATATTGGATGAGTGGCTATTTGAGCTCTGAGGGCGGGGTTAATAGCCCATCATGCGGACATACTGATGAAAGAGTCAATTTAATTTTTACTAAATAAGAAAATAGGATTTCTACAAAAACTGAAACAAAATTTAACTAGGGGAGGATTAAGGATTTATTGCTAGATTGTAAACTAAGAATTATTATGTCCGACAAGCATGAATATTATATCCAGCAAGCATAAATGGATACCTGTAACTAAAGAATATGACCTAAAGTCCAGCTACAATTGAATTGACTGGGACGGGGCCTCTGACGGCCAATGGTGAGTGGAAGCATACCCCCAAATAAAAACCCACTAAAGGCATGACAGAGCAGTTATGTTGGGTCACGGGCTAGAATGGAACTAATCCATCGTGATGTCTTATTTAAGAGGAACGTATGGGCGATAACGCATTGGAATGTCCTTGAGGTAGGAACCAAATGTCCGTCAGAAAGCAAAACCTGTCATCCCCAAGTTAAATGGGATCCCAGGCGAGGAGAGGGACACGTATTGGGCGGGTTGATGATTTCACGGAGGTAGGTAGATTAAGAGACAAACTAATGGAAGGGGATAGTCATTTGGACGAGGAAGGTTTATGACTGAATGGGGTATGTACCGCAAGTGAAGTATAATGTACTTATGCTGAATTAAGGTATCATAATTGGACATGGATATTCGTGTTGGAAGGAATAGTCTGTGGATGAATGGGGTAATGTTTTATGTACTATGTGAGTATGTATGGACCTGCTTATATGCATGAGGATATTAATTTAATGTTGATTAAACATAGTATGTACTATGTACTTTATACATGTATTGTACTGTACCATTAATTAATGTGGTTAGTGCATTAATGCACGAATTACATAAGCAATGGAAGGGTTGAAAAAATTACAATAGGCACATAGGTGTCAGATTGATGGGGAATTGGTCGATTATGGCGTCAGGGAGTAGTTTAGGACAAGAATATCAGCTTTGGGAGTTGAAGGCGGAATTTATGTTTCTTCCCTGAAAGATGTCCTAGGAAGCGTTAAAGCCTCATTTTTGGTTTACAAGACCAGGGTAATAGGTTATACTACTGGGACTCTTCATTTAAGGAGTTTATTCTCAAGCATACTGATGCTAGGGAGGGCGAAAAGAATAATTGTAAAATAGAGGATAGATGCTACTTGGCCAATAGTGATGAAGGGGTATTCAACCGGTTGTCCTCCAATTCAAGTTAATGTAAAGAGGTCTGCAACTAGGATTCAGAATAAGCACTGGCTTAATGGTCGGAATATTATACTACGTTGTTTTGATACATGAAGAGTAGGGAATAGTATAAGGATAAGGATAGAGAAAATCAGGGCTAGTACGCCTCCTAGTTTGTTGGGAATTGATCGAAGAATAGCGTATGCAAATAAGAAATATCACTCGGGTTTGATATGGGGAGGGGTGTTGAGAGGGTTAGCAGGTGTATAATTGTCGGGGTCGCCCAAAAGGTCTGGGGAGAATAGAACTAGTATTATAAATAATAATAGTAGAAGAAGTACACCTAATACATCTTTAAATGTATAGTAGGGGTGAAATGGGATTTTATCAGAATCAGAAATTAGGCCGGATGGGTTGTTAGATCCTGTTTCGTGGAGAAATAGTAAGTGGACTGCGGCTAGGGCTGAAATAATAAAGGGTAAGATGAAGTGAAAAGCAAAGAATCGTGTCAGGGTTGCTTTGTCAACTGAGAATCCACCTCAGATTCATTCTACTAGAGTAGTACCAATGTAGGGGATAGCTGATAGGAGGTTAGTGATGACTGTTGCACCTCAGAATGATATTTGTCCTCATGGTAGGACGTAGCCCATGAAAGCAGTTGCCATTACAGCAAAAAGGAGGATGACTCCAATATTTCAGGTTTCAAAGTAAGTGTAGGACCCGTAGTAAAGTCCTCGGCCTACATGGAGGAATAAGCAAATGAAGAATAGGGAGGCGCCGTTAGCGTGCATATATCGGATTAGTCAGCCGTAATTTACGTCTCGGCAGATGTGTGTTACGGAGGAGAAAGCTGTTGCTGTATCAGAGGTGTAGTGCATGGCTAGAAATAGACCGGTTAAGATTTGGATTAGAAGGCAGAGTCCAAGGAGGGAGCCAAAGTTCCATCAGGCTGAAATGTTTGAGGGAGCAGGTAAGTCAATAAAAGAGTGATTTACAATTTTAAGTAATGGGTGGGTTTTGCGGATGTTTGTCATTAGTAGTTTTTATAGTTGAATTACAACGATGATTTTTCATGTCATTGGTCGTGGTTAGATTCCATGTAAAAATAATGACATACATTATGTATTTATTAAGTATATTATTTGTTTTAGGGTTTTTAGGTTTTTCTTCAAAGCCTTCTCCTATTTATGGTGGTTTAGGGTTGATTGTTAGTGGAGGTGTTGGGTGTGGAATTGTATTGTGCTTTGGTGGGTCGTTTTTAGGATTAATGGTGTTTTTAATTTATTTGGGAGGAATGTTGGTGGTGTTTGGTTATACCACTGCGATGGCTACGGAGGAGTATCCGGAAACTTGAAGTTCAAATGTGGTAATTTTAGGAGTATTGTTGTTGGGGGTAGGGGTGGAATTAATGGTTGTGCTTTTAACTATTGTATCTGATCAAGTAGAAATTGTTGTTGAGTTTAAGGGTTTAGAGGATTGAGTGGTGTTTGAGGCTGATGAGCTAGGGTTAGTGCGAGAGGATTCATTGGGAGTAGCTGCTTTATATAGTTATAGTTGTTGATTTATGGTTGTCGCAGGTTGATCCTTATTTGTTAGCATCTTTATTGTTATTGAAATTACTCGAGGAAATAGGAGGTAACTATTAATGCCAGGGTAGTTGAGATAAGGAATGATAGGAAATACAATTTGATTAAGCCTTTGTGATTTGATGTTAGGGTTGAGGCAGAAGATTGTATGTAAGTAATGAGTTTTGGTATTGCTTTTTCTATTCAGATTTGATCAAGGAGAGTTGAGGCTAGCTTTTGGCTAATTAAAAGATTGGAGTAAGGGTGTAGGCGGTGTATAGTGATGGGAAAATATCCTAATAGGGTTGAAAATTTAGGGGTATAAGAGTAGTAGTTTAGTTTGAGGGTTGTAGTAAGTTGGTTTAGTTCTATAGCGATAATAAATCCTATGACTGTGATGAAAAGGGCAGTGATTTTTAGGTAGAGAGGTATGGTCAACAAGGGGGTATTTATAGGGGGGATACTATGTGATAGCAGGAAACCTGCAAAGATACTTCCAATTAATAAGCGTTTAGTTGAGTTAACTAGTTGGGGGTTGTTTTCGTTAATTGTAATGAGTGTAGAAAATCGGGGCTGTCCTATAAGGGCGAAGAAAATGATTCGTGTGCTGTAGACGGCAGTGAGAGAGGTGGCGAGAAGAGTAATTATTAGGGCTCAGGCGTTGGCATTAGATGTATTTGCGGCTTCGATGATTAAGTCTTTGGAGTAAAATCCAGTTAAAAAAGGTATTCCGGTAAGTGCGAGGCTGCCAATAATAAGGGAAGAAGATGTAAAGGGTAAGGCTTTGAAGAGACCTCCTATTTTTCGGATATCTTGTTCGTCATTTAGGTTGTGGATGATCGATCCGGAGCATATAAATAGTATTGCTTTAAAGAAAGCGTGTGTGCAGATATGGAGGAACGCTAGGTGGGGTTGATTAATTCCGATTGTTACTATTATTAGGCCTAATTGACTTGAAGTGGAGAATGCAACAATTTTTTTAATATCATTTTGGGTAAGTGCACAGATAGCGGTAAAGAGAGTTGTAATAGCCCCTAAACATAGAGCTAGTGTTTTTGCAGGTTCATTGTTTTCTATCAAGGGGTAGAATCGAACTAGAAGAAAAATTCCGGCAACTACTATAGTGCTTGAGTGGAGTAGGGCTGAGACTGGAGTGGGACCCTCTATTGCGGAAGGCAATCAAGGGTGAAGTCCAAATTGGGCTGATTTTCCTGTTGCTGCTAGGAGAAGGCCTATTAGAGGCAGGAGGGAGGTTTCTATTGTATAGAGTTGTTGTAGTTCTCAGGAGTTTGAGTTAAGTATAAATCATGCTATAGCTAGGACAAAACCAATATCTCCAATTCGATTATAGAGAATGGCCTGCAAGGCTGCTGTATTGGCGTCAGTTCGTCCATACCATCAACCAATGAGAAGGAAGGATATAATACCTACTCCCTCTCACCCAATGAACAGTTGAAATAGATTATTTGATGTGACAAGGATTATTATTGTGATTAAGAATATTAAAAGGTATTTGAAAAAGCGATTAATATAAGGATCAGAGTGTATATACCATATTGAAAATTCTATAATTGATCATGTTACGAAGAGTGCTACAGGCATGAATAATAGGGAGAAGTAATCTAGTTTAAAGCTTATAGTAAAATTAATAGTTTGGATAGTTATTCAATGTCAGTTGGAGATGACAAGTTCGTAGTTAGAATTAATGAATATAAGTGAAGGAAAAGTGCAGAATGCAAGGGCGTATATAATAGATGTTTTTACATAATTTGGGTAGGTGGGTAAGTTGTATGAGTTAGTGAAGCTAAGGAGGATGGGGAAAAGTAAAATAATGAGTGATGTAAGAGTTAAAGAGGAGAGTAGGTTTATTACTTTTATTTGGAGTTGCACCAATTTTTTGACTCCTAAGGCCAATGGATTACTTCTATCCTATAAAAGTTAAGAAAGCCACGGGTCTAGGCGTGGAGGCATGAATTAGCAGTTCTTGCATTCTTTCTTGGTAAATAAGGGGGTATGATCCTCTATTATTAGATTCACAATCTAATGTTTTGATTAAACTATATTTACAATAGAGTTGGCCTAGGATGATTGTAGGATTAACAGATAGTAGGATTAGAGGGAGAATATGTAGGAGTATAAGAGTGCTTTCTCGTGTTTGAGTTGGATTAATATTGACTAGGTGATAGGTGAGTTTGCCGCGTTGTGTATTGATAAGTATGTAGAGTGTATATAAGGCTGTAATTAGTATGTTTAGTCCTATTAGTATAATTGTAATACTTGATCATGAAAAGGATGATACGATAATAAATAGCTCTCCGATTAAGTTAATAGAAGGGGGAAGAGCCAGGTTTGTTAGGCTAGCTAGAACTCATCAAGTTGCTATAAGAGGAAGAATAGATTGTAGACCTCGAGCTAGGATTATGGTTCGGCTGTGGATTCGTTCATAATTAGTATTAGCGAGACAGAATAATATTGATGATGTGAGTCCATGAGCTACTATTAGTGCTGTTGCTCCTATAAAGCTTCATGGGGTTTGGATTATGATGGCTACAATTACTAGTGCTATGTGACTAACAGATGAGTAGGCAATAAGGGATTTTAGGTCTGTTTGTCGTAGACAGATAGAGCTGGTTATGATTATTCCTCATAATGATAACAGGATAAAGGGGTAAGCCATAGTGTTTGTGACGGGGCTCAGTATAATTGTAATTCGTATTATACCGTACCCCCCTAGTTTAAGTAGAATAGCAGCTAGAACTATAGATCCTGCGATAGGAGCTTCTACGTGAGCTTTAGGAAGTCAGAGATGAAGGCCGTAGAGGGGCATTTTTACTATAAAGGCTATTATACATGCTAGTCATATTATGTTGTTGGCTCAGGTGAGTGACAGGGTGTCTGATAGATAGAGGGATATAATAAAGTTTAGTGATCCTGTTGATTTTTGAATATAGATTAATACTACGAGCAAGGGTAAGGATCCAATAAGAGTGTAGAATAAAAAGTATAGTCCTGCATTTAAACGTTCTGTTTGGTTACCTCAACGAGTAATAATAATTAAAGTAGGAATTAGGGTAGCTTCAAATAAAATGTAGAATAGAATTAACTCCGAGGCAGAAAAAGTTATAATTAAGAAGAGTTGGAGTGAGATTAGCATAAGAATATAAAGTTTTTTTCGTATTAGGGGTTCTTTAGCGAGATGATTTTGACTTGCTATAATTATAAGAGGTAGTAATCATGCGGTAAGGATTAAAAGTGGTGTGGATAAGGAATCTGAAAAGAAAGTAAGGGAGAGAATTATATTATTATCTTCAATTTGATAGAGTGATAGTAGGACGATTAGGCTAATAATGAAACTATGAACTGATGTGTTGATCCAGATTAGAGATTTCTTGGAGAACCATATAGTTGGGATTAGAAGGATAGTGGGTATAATAATTTTTAGCATTGTAAGATATTAAGGTTTTGTACATAGTCTATACCGTAGGTATTAGATACTATAACTAGAAGAGCTAAGCCCACGGCTGCTTCGCATGCTGCGAATACAAGAAGAATGACTGGTAATGCAAATGATAGTGTGAAATGGGTATTTAAGGTGGCAAGGGTGATTATAATAAATATAGATAATATTATACCTTCTAAACATAGTAAAGAAGATATTAGATGAGATCGGTAAATAAACATACCTAGTAAAGATGTGAAGTAGGCTAAGAATAGATTTAGAGTTACTACAGGCATTTAGTAATTATGGTAGACCATAGTCTAGTGAGTCGAAATCACTTGTTTTAGCTTAAACTAATTACCATATTCAACCCATTCAAGGCCTTTTTGAATTCATTCATAGGCTAAACCTAAAGTGAGAATTAGGATTAGTAATAAGGCTATAGTTAGTATGAGAGTGAGATTACTAGTTTGGGATGCTCAGGGTAGGGGTAAGAGGAGGGCAATTTCTAGGTCAAATAGAAGGAAAGTAATGGCGACAAGAAAAAATTTTATGGAAAAAGGTAGTCGAGCTGACCCTATTGGGTCAAAACCGCATTCATATGAGCTAATTTTCTCTGAGTAAGTGTTAGTTTGGGGTAGTCAGAATGCAATTAGGATTAGGATAAGGGAGATAGAGGTATTAGTAAGGAGTGTAATTAATAGGTTTATTACTTTCCCTCAGATTTCGACTGAGACTAGGTGATTGGAAGTCAGCCGTACTAAATTATACTAGGAAAGTATGATCCTCATCAATAGATTGAGACGTATAGGAATAGTCAAACTACATCTACGAAATGCCAGTATCAGGCTGCAGCTTCAAAACCAAAGTGGTGATTAGAAGTAAAGTGGAACTTTAATTGGCGTATCAAGCAGACTAGCAAGAATGTAGATCCGATAATTACATGGAGGCCATGAAATCCTGTTGCTATGAAGAATGTAGAGCCGTAAACACCATCAGAGATAGTAAAGGATGTCTCTAGATATTCGGATGCTTGGAGGAGGGTAAAATATAGGCCGAGGGTAATTGTAATTCCTAGAGCTTGGAGTATGTGTTTGCGGTCACCTTCTATTAAGCTATGGTGGGCTCAGGTGATTGAGACTCCAGAGGCAAGAAGGACAGAGGTATTGAGTAATGGTACTTCAAGGGGGTTAAGTGGGTTAATTCCTACTGGGGGTCAGCATCCCCCTAGTTCGGGAGTAGGTGCTAGGCTGGAGTGGTAAAATGCTCAAAAGAAACCGGCAAAAAAGAATACTTCTGAGATGATAAATAAGATTATCCCATATCGAAGACCTTTTTGTACAATTGTTGTATGGTGACCTTGGAATGTTCCTTCGCGGATGACATCTCGTCATCATTGATATATAGTTAAGATGTTAGATATTAGTCCGAGTGTAAGTAGAGAGCTGGAATTAAAGTGAAATCATATAATTAAGCCTGAGGTTAGAAGTAGGGCTGATAATGCTCCGGTCAGGGGTCAGGGGCTGGGGTTAACTATGTGATAAGCATGGGCTTGGTGGGTCATTAGGTGTTGTCGTGTAGGTACAGGCTTACAAGAAGTGTGAAAACGTATGCTTGAATTAGAGCAACAGCAAATTCAAGGATTGTGAGGAGGATTAGGATAATAAATGTAATTATAGCAGTAGGTGTGCTGATAGAGGTTAATACTAATGTAGCTCCCCCAATGAGGTGTATAAGTAAGTGGCCAGCTGTAATATTGGCTGTAAGTCGGACAGCTAGAGCTATAGGTTGAATAAAAAGACTAATTGTTTCAATAATTACAAGTATAGGGATAAGGGGAACGGGAGTGCCTTGGGGTAAGAAGTGGGCCAAGGATGCTTTAGTTTTGTGTCGAAAGCCTGTAATTACGGCACCAGCTCATAGGGGGATTGCTATGCCTAGATTTATTGATAATTGTGTAGTTGGTGTAAATGAGTGTGGGAGTAGGCCTAGTAGGTTAGTTGATCCGATGAATAGGATTAAAGAAATTAGTATTAAAGATCATGTTCGTCCTTTTAGGTTATGTATGGTCATTAATTGTTTAAGTACAAGTTGGATAAGTCATTGTTGGAACGAGATTAAACGATTATTAACTAGTCGATTTGGAGAAGGAAATAGGATGTTAGGAAACGCGATAATAAGAATGACAATAGGTAGTCCTACTAGTGTTGGGGTAGTGAAAGAGGCAAATAAATTTTCGTTCATTTTTTTTCTCAAGGGGTGTTGTGGGTAGCTAGTTTTATATCTTTGTGGGGTGGGCTGAAGTAGAATGTGTGATCAGTGATTTTAGATTGAAGTAAAATAAATAGTGCTAAGATTATAGAGATAATAGTAATAAATCATGTGGATGTATCTAGCTGGGGCATGTCATTATGAGGAGGTTTAACTCCTAATCTTTAACTTAAAAGGTTAATGCTTTATAGCTTCACAATGAATTTATAATATAGATGAGGATCAGTTTTCGAAGTGTTTTAGTGGGACTATTTCAAGGACAATTGGTATGAAGCTATGGTTAGAACCACAAATCTCTGAGCATTGACCATAGTATAAGCCAGGTCGGGTGGATGTTAATGTTGCTTGGTTTAATCGGCCGGGGATAGCATCGGTTTTTAAGCCAAGTGATGGGACAGCTCAAGAGTGTAGAACATCTTCGGATGAGATTAACATGCGGATGGGTAATTCTATGGGAAGAACAACTCGATTATCCACTTCAAGAAGACGCAGTTCACCAGGCTTTAATTCAGATGTAGGGATTATGTAGGAGTCAAAATTTAGATCTTCATAATCTGTGTACTCATAACTTCAATATCATTGATGACCTATTGTTTTTACTGTTAGTGATGGGTTGTTAATTTCGTCTATTATATAGAGAATTCGTAGTGAAGGTAGAGCGATTAGGATTAGAATAATAGCTGGTAGAATAGTTCAAATAGTTTCAACTTCCTGGGCGTCTATTGTATTAATATGGGTTAATTTAGTTGTTAGTATTAGTGAAATAATATATAAGACTAAAGAGCTAATTAAGAATACAATTATTAAAGTATGATCGTGGAAATGTAGTAATTCTTCTATGATAGGGGAGGTAGCATCTTGGAATCCTAGTTCGAAAGGGTATGCCATAAAGATATAAAGGGGTTTAACCTATAAATTAACTTTGACAAAGTTATGTAATGTTTTTACTAATATCTTATAAAGAAAGTCATAATGGTTATGGGGCTGGCTTGAAACTAGTCTTAGGGAGTTCGATTCTTTCCTTTCTTGAGTCTAGGCTTTTACATAGGTTGGTTCTTCGAATGTGTGATAAGGTGGGGGGCATCCGTGGAGTCATTCTAAATTAGTTGAAGTTAGTTCAACAGTCAGAACCTCTCGTTTGGATGCAAAGGCCTCTCAAATTATGAAAATTATAATTATTACCGCTGTTAAAGAGATAAATGAGCCTATAGATGACACTGTGTTTCATGTAGTGTAGGCATCAGGATAATCAGAATATCGTCGTGGCATGCCTGATAAGCCTAAAAAATGCTGGGGAAAGAATGTAAGATTTACTCCTACGAATATTACGGTAAAGTGGATTTTAGCTCATGTGTTATCAAGTGTGTAGCCTGAGAGTAGAGGAAATCAGTGAACAAAACCTCCTATAATTGCAAAAACGGCTCCTATTGATAAAACATAGTGAAAATGGGCAACTACGTAATATGTATCATGTAAGACGATATCTAGAGATGAGTTAGCTAGAACAATGCCTGTGAGACCTCCCACAGTAAATAAAAAGATAAAGCCTAAGGCTCATAATATGGCAGGTGATCATTTAATATTTCCGCCATGAAGAGTTGCTAGTCAACTAAAGACTTTTACTCCTGTAGGAATAGCAATGATTATAGTTGCAGATGTAAAGTATGCTCGGGTGTCTACGTCTATTCCAACAGTGAATATATGGTGAGCCCATACAATAAACCCAAGAAATCCAATTGATATTATAGCTCAGACTATGCCCATGTAACCAAATGGTTCTTTTTTGCCAGAGTAGTAAGTAACAATATGCGAGATAATACCAAATCCCGGAAGAATAAGGATATATACTTCGGGGTGTCCGAAAAATCAGAATAGGTGTTGATAAAGGATCGGATCTCCTCCTCCAGCTGGATCAAAGAAAGTTGTGTTTAAATTTCGGTCTGTCAGAAGTATAGTGATACCTGCTGCAAGGACTGGGAGTGAAAGGAGTAATAGCACTGCTGTGATTAGGACTGATCAAACAAATAGTGGGGTTTGATATTGAGTCATAGCAGGGGGTTTCATGTTAATAATAGTAGTGATAAAATTAATTGCCCCTAAGATAGAGGATACACCTGCTAGGTGAAGTGAAAAAATAGTTAAATCTACAGAAGCTCCTGCATGTGCTAGGTTGCCTGCAAGTGGTGGGTAGACGGTTCACCCAGTTCCAGCTCCTGCTTCTACCATTGATGAAGCTAAAAGTAAGAGGAATGAGGGAGGTAGGAGTCAAAAACTTATATTATTTATTCGGGGAAATGCTATATCGGGGGCTCCAATTATTAGAGGAACTAATCAATTTCCAAACCCACCGATCATAATTGGTATGACTATAAAGAAAATTATGACGAATGCATGTGCGGTTACAACTACATTATAAATTTGATCATCTCCTAGTAAGGCCCCTGGCTGGCCTAATTCTGCTCGAATTAATAGGCTAAGGGCTGTTCCTACTATTCCAGCTCAGGCGCCAAATAAAAGGTACAGTGTTCCAATATCTTTATGATTTGTTGAGAATAATCAACGGTTGATGAACATAAGTAGGTGGTAAAATGGCTGAGCAAGCATTAGACTGTAAATCTAAAGACAGAGGTTGAATCCTCTTTTTACCAAGCCCTGTGGTGAACTTTCATATTGAATTGCAAATTCAAAGAAGCAGCTTCAACTCTGCCGGGGCTTCTCCCGCCTTTTTTTTCTAACGGCGGGAGAAGTAGATTGAAGCCAGTTGATTGGGGCGTTTAGCTGTTAACTAAGTTTTTATAGGTTTAAATCCTATCAATCTAGTTAGAGGGCTTAGCTTAATTAAAGCAATTGAGTTGCATTCAGTTGATGCAGGATAGAGTCTTGTAGTCCTTAGGTCAGGAATTAAGTATGGATACTTACTTAAGGCTTTGAAGGCCTTCGGTCTATTATTAGCCTAAATTCCTAGTAGAGGGTTGACAAGGTGGGCGTGAGGGGGAGGAATATTGTTGAGATGATAGCGATAGTTGGTATGAGGGGTAAAGTTTTAGTATTTTCAAATTGTCATTTGATTTTGGTGTTGTTAGGGGACGGGAATAGGGTGAGGGAGGTTGAGTAGATAAGTCGTATGTAGAAATAAAGGTTTAAGAGGGCTAAGATGGCTATTGATGTGGGTAGGATGATGTTGTTGTTGGATACAAGTTCTTTAATAATTATTCATTTAGGGGAAAATCCTGTTAGAGGGGGGAGTCCTCCTAGAGATATTAGTACGACGAGAATAATTAATGTGAGTAGGGGGGATTTATTTCAGGAGTTGGATAGTGAGAGGGTTGATGTTTTTTTATTGTAATAGAGTAATATAAATATATTAGTTGTTAGTGTGATATAGATGAGTAAGTTTAGGATTGATAATATAGGGTCAAATGAGATAATTGCTATTATTCAGCCTATGTGGGCAATTGATGAGTATGCTAGGATTTTTCGTAGTTGGGTTTGGTTTAGTCCTCCTCAACCGCCAAGTAGGATGGACATGAGTGCTATAATTATAATTAAGGTATGATTAATGGAGGGGGCGATTTGAAATATAATGGAGATGGGGGCAATTTTTTGTCAAGTAAGCAGAATAAGTCCTGATAGGAGGGGAATTCCTTGGGTTACTTCTGGAACTCATAGGTGAAAGGGGGCTAGACCTATTTTTATTGATAGGGCTATTGTTAATATAAAGGAAGATAGGTGATTAATAGTGTTAGAGATGGATCATTCTCCTGTGCTATAGAAATTGATGATGGTTGCTATTATGAAAATTATAGAGGCGGTTGCTTGAATGAGAAAATATTTTGAAGCAGCTTCAATTGAGCGGGGGTTGGGTTTATTTACTAAAATTGGGATAATAGCTAGTAGGCTTATTTCTAGTCCGATTCAGATGAGTAGTCAGTGAGAGCTAAATAATGTAGTTATAGTCCCTGAGAACAGAGTGAGGTAGATAGTAGTGGAGGTAAGGATATTAATTAGTACGGGAAGGGTATAATCCAACATTTTCGGGGTATGGGCCCGATAGCTTGTTTAGCTGACCTTACTGTTGGGATTTAGTGTATTGAGGTGGCACGAAGAATTTTGAATTCTTAAGGTTAGGTTCAAATCCTATTGTCCCAGAAATAAGAGGATTTTAACCTCTATAATTTACTCTATCAAAGTAACTCTTTTATCAGACATATTTCTTAAGTTTGAGGGGGTACACATGCTATAATGATTGGCAGGGAAACATGTCATATGCATAGAGCTAATGTTAGGGGAAGAAAATTTTTTCACAGAAGGTGTATCAGATGATCATAACGGAATCGTGGGTAGGATGCTCGGATTCATAGGAATGTTGAAGTCAGGATAAGAGTTTTAAGGGCAAAGCTGAATGTGAAAGTTTCAGGTATAGGGGGATTTAGGAGTGCTCCTATGAATAGAATAGTGGTAAGGGCATTTATTATAATGATGTTAGTGTATTCTGCTATGAAGAATAAAGCGAATGGGCCTGCAGCATATTCTACATTGAATCCTGAGACAAGTTCTGATTCTCCTTCTGTTAGGTCAAAGGGAGCTCGGTTTGTTTCAGCTAGAGTGGAGATAAATCATATTATAGTTAATGGTCATATTGGTAGGATTAGTCATGTGAATTGTTGAGTTGTGATTAGGGTTGATAATGTGAATGAGCCATTTATAAGAAGGGTTGATAGTAGGATAATGGCTAAGGTTACTTCGTATGAAATTGTTTGGGCAACGGCTCGTAGGGCTCCGATTAGGGCATATTTAGAATTTGATGCTCATCCAGATCATAGGATTGCGTAGACTGCTAGGCTTGATGTTGCGAGGATAAACAGAACGCCTATATTTATATTGATAAGGGGTTGGGGCATTGGTAGTGGAATTCATATTGTAATTGCTAGGGTTAGGGCTAGGGTGGGAGCAATGATAAAAAGAATAATGGAAGACGTGGAGGGCTTAAGGGGTTCTTTAGTGAATAGTTTTATAGCGTCTGCGAATGGTTGAAGTAGGCCATAAGGTCCTACTACGTTTGGGCCTTTTCGTAGTTGTATATAACCTAGGATTTTTCGCTCAATAAGGGTTAAGAATGCTATAGCGATCATAACAGGGATAATTAAGAAGAGGAGATTAATTAGAAACATATACATATTAAGAAGAGGAGTTGAACCTCTGATAGTAAGGTTTTAAGTCTTATGCAATTACCGGGCTCTGCCATCTTAATAAGCCCTTTTCTAGGGCGAGTAGTGGAATGTTTTATAAAATTAAGATTATATCATTTGTTTTACTCTGAGGTGTGAAAGTTTCATAGGCCTCATTTCTCTTGTCCTTTCGTACTGGGAGAAATATTAAATAGATAGAAACCGACCTGGATTTCTCCGGTCTGAACTCAGATCACGTAGGACTTTAATCGTTGAACAAACGAACCATTAGTAGCGGTTGCACCACTTGGATGTCCTGATCCAACATCGAGGTCGTAAACCCTACTGTCGATATGAACTCTTGGGTAGGATTGCGCTGTTATCCCTAGGGTAACTTGTTCCGTTGATCAATAAGCTTGGGTCAATTAATGAATAGATGCTTAGACTGGTTGAGTCAAGGCTAAAATCATTCGGAGGTTGTTTTATGCTCCGAGGTCACCCCAACCAAAATCTTAGGCTTAGTAGGCAAATATGTTAGTTCCTGTGGGGAAGAAAATAATAATGCTTAAGCCAAGTAGATTTAAGCTCCATAGGGTCTTCTCGTCTTATTATATTATTCCCGCCTCTTCACGGGAAGGTCAAGTTCACTGATTGGAAGTAAGAGACAGTCTAACCCTCGTGGAGCCATTCATACAAGTCCCTATTTAAGGAACAAATGATTATGCTACCTTTGCACGGTCAGGATACCGCGGCCGTTAAACGCATGTCACTGGGCAGGCAGTGCCTCTAATACTAGTAATGCTAGAGGTGATGTTTTTGGTAAACAGGCGGGGTTAATGTTTGCCGAGTTCCTTTTACTTCTTTTAATCTTTCCTTAATGCACGCCAGTGTTGGGTTAACAGTTTGGGTAATAAGGGTTTAAGGTTTAAAGTGTAATTATATGTCTGTTAACTATCAGTGAGTTATTCGATCTGATATAAGCTTGTGCGAGGAGAATTGTTTCTTGTTACTAATATCAACATTATTGCATCTATAAAATTATAGAGTAGTCCAGTTGTGTAATTAGGAGTTCATGGTTAAGTGTGAAATTAAGTTGGATTAAGTTACTAAGTTAAGCTTGAACGCTTTTTTAATTGATGGCTGCTTTTAGGCCAACTATGTGAAGATAATAATTTACTCTCTAACTAAGGCTATTTCCTTTAGTAAAGAGCTGTACCTCTTTAGAGTAGCTTTTAAACTTACATTAGGACTAGTAATTCTTTTAGGTAAATTTAAAGTTGAACTGAAATTCTATTCTGGACAACCAGCTATCACCAAGCTCGTTAGGCTTTTCACCTCTACTAATAAGTCATCCCACTATTTTGCTACATAGACGGGTTCATTCTTTTAATTGCTCATTAGTAGCTCGTTTGGTTTCGGGGTACTTTACTTAAATTCTTTTTGTAAAGTTTTTTCTAGTTGGTTCATTATGCAAAAGGTAGAGGGGTCAATCCTTGCTTTATATTACTGTCAGTTAGATCTTTCAGCTTTCCCTTACGGTACTATCTCTATTACTCCAAAAGCCAATTTCTATCGCCTATACTTTAATAAAATAAATGTTTTGTTTAATTGATTTTTAAAAGTTAGTAAGGTTAATTTTTGGGTTAGGATTGGTTCAAGATATTCATGTAGGAGTGAAATCTTCCGGGTGTAAGCCGGATGCTTTGTTTTGTTAAGCTATACCTTGGTATTCCAAACACACTTTCCAGTATGTTTACCTTGTTACGACTTGTCTCTTCTTGCATTTAGGAGATTGTTGTATTATTTATGTGAGGCAATCTTGAGTGCTTGAAGAGGGTGACGGGCGGTGTGTGCGTGCTTTATTGCCCAATTCAGTTGGGCACTCTATTCCCAACTTACTACTAAATCCGCCTTGGGCTAGTCATGTTTCATGATAGCTATCGTGGAATGTTCTAGGAAAATAGAAAATGTAGCCCATTTCTTCCCACTCTATAGGCTACACCTTGACCTAACGTTTTTATGTAAGATTATTATGCTTACTATGATGCCTTATTAGGGTTTGCTGAAGATGGCGGTATATAGGCTGACATTGCAAAGAGTGGTAGGGTTTAACGGGGTTTATCGATTATAGAACAGGCTCCTCTAGAGGGGTATAAAGCACCGCCAAGTCCTTTGAGTTTTAAGCAGTGGCTAGTAGTTCTCTGGCGAATATTCTTGTTAGTTGAATATTTATGTTTAGGGCTAAGCATAGTGGGGTATCTAATCCCAGTTTGGGCCTTAGCTATCGTGAATTCAGGAATTATAAGACTACTTTCGTATTATATTTTTATTTTAACTAAGGCTTTTTACAGCTTAGTCAGAGCTTAATCTTATCTAGGGTTAAACCTTAATCACGCTTTACGCCGTATTTTATTAACTAGGGTTAATCGTATGACCGCGGTGGCTGGCACGAAATTTACCAACCCTAAATATTAGTATGACTTAGTCAAACTTTCGTTTATGTCTTAATTTTAATCACTGCTGTGTCCCGTGGGGGTGTGGTGTAGCAAGGTGTCATGAGCTGCTCAATAGGGCGTACTTAATACCTGCACCTTTTGATCCTTATGGAGATGGAGGGCATTCTCACTGGGGCGGGGATACTTGCATGTGTAAGTCTACTAAAAACTAATAAAAAGGCCAGGACCAAACCTATGTGTTTATGGAGTAAAATACTCATCTTAGCATTTTCAGTGCTTTGCTTTAATTTAAGCTACATTAAC